GGAAGACAAACTCGTGTTTAGTGAAAAATCAAAGAAATCCTTTTTTTAAGTTAGAAGGAACTTTCTATGAAAAAATAAAAAGGATTGGAATCTACACATTGATTCTTTTTTTTTTTTTGAACCGTATGCGTTAAAAGGCGCCTGTACGGTTCCGAAGGGATAAAATTTTACCCTAATCAACCGACTTTATCGAGAAAGATTACTTTTTTTAGGTCAAGAGGTTGATAGCGAGATCTCGAATCAACTTATTGGTCTTATGATATATCTCAGTATCGAGGATCAGACCAAAGATCTGTATTTGTTTATAAACTCTCCTGGCGGATGGGTAATACCGGGGGTGGCCCTTTATGATACTATGCAATTTGTGCAACCAGATATACATACAATATGCATAGGAGCAGCCGCTTCAATGGGATCTTTTGTCCTGGTCGGAGGAGAAATTACCAAACGTATAGCATTCCCTCACGCTTGGCGTCAATGAGGCTTTTATTTGAGAGAAAAAAGAAGACTATGCCTTCGCCATATGAAATATGAATATTAAGTAATAATAGCATGGCACTTTGAATTCGATATAAGAAATTTTGTTTTCAAAACATTAGATTATGTATCGAGAGAGTAATATGAGAAAAAGGTATTTCCGATTTTCTTATCGGAAGTCCAGTTCAGCGTCACAAACTTTTTTCACACCAAAGGTCTCTTAACAATTAGAGTGAAAAAAAAAAAAAAACAAGATTCTTTTTTCCTTAGTTTATTTGATCAAATAAAAAAGCAACTTTGGGATTGCTGAATCACAGACAAATCACAGACAAAAAAATATAATAAATATATAAAGCAACGGAGCCATCATAGTATTTTTTAATTCCTCCGAAAGGAAGGGTGGTAAGTTGATCATTTACCGATCGGGGTCTGATCGATCCTATTTTTTTCTTTATTCAAGGTAAGGGTCAATTTTTAGAGCCGTATGCAATGCATAATGCCCGTACGGTTATTCGATTCTATCTTTTATTCTTTTATCTTCCCCTCATCATGCGAAATAGAGAAACCTTTTATTATCTTATATCATCAGGGTAATGATCCATCAACCTGCTGGTTCTTTTTCTGAAGTAGCAACGGGAGAATTCATCCTGGAAGTGGGAGAACTGCTGAAACTACGTGAAACCCTAACAAGGGTTTATGTACAAAGAACAGGCAAACCCGTATGGGTTGTCTCCGAAGACATGGAAAGGGATATTTTTATGTCAGCAACAGAGGCCCAAGCTTATGGAATTGTTGATCTTGTGGCGGTTGAATGACAATAGCCTGGATTTCGCGTCAATTCGTGATTTGAAATTACCCCTGCCAATTTTCATATTAATATTCTAGACTTTTATTTACTATTCTATTGAATAAAAGGAATTCATAATCATGCGGTTAGGATCGATCTAAACCAGCCCATTATGTATATGATTCAACATGCCAACAATTAAACAACTTATTAGAAACACAAGACAGCCAATTAGAAATGTCACAAAATCCCCCGCGCTTCGGGGATGCCCTCAGCGTCGAGGAACATGTACTAGGGTGTATGTGCGACTCGTTCAGATCATGAATTAGAACAAAGGAAAGAGAACAATGTTCGAATATCCATGATCAAATAGGATAGAACGGAAAAACGAACTGCATTTCCTATCTAAAAATAAGAAAATGGAGCATATCCCTTTTATTGTGTATGAAATTTATGGTTTCTATTGGTGTAAATCCACTCACCTCAATTCAAGATGAGAAGTAATTCTCCATTGGTAGCAAATTTTTATCCATTAAGCGGAGGAAATCTTAGTTAATATAGACCCCTCTTGCAAGAACGGACTAACAGGGTCAGCTACCCAGCCAACCTTCATAATTAAATACCGTTACTGTATAGGTAGAGCTCGTTGTGAAAGACCTATTACTGGATAATTCATGGGTAGAGCCAAAGAATGTGAACTATACAAGTTAGCAATAACATTGATTAAATGAAGTAAAGGCTCCGGTGTATAGAGAAGACCTCACCGTTTAAGAAGTAACCATAGAAACGATGGAATCCACTATTTCTTTATCATTGCTATTTTTTTTATTTTTAATACCTAGTATAGTACAATTTTGTATTTCGAGGTGAAACACCTATAAAAAATAAAAAATCGTGGTTGGGAAGGTTATAGTAGCCAAAGCCGTTGGAATTTTTAGTTTATACATTGGAAAAATCCGTTTTGTTATTAATATACTAGGAAAGGGGCAAAAGAATAACTGAAAGAAAGGAAATCTATTAGTTATTCGTGAAAGTTTCATTTATTCAATGACCAGAATTAGACGGGGATATATCGCTCGGAGACGTAGAACAAAAATTCGTTTATTTGCATCAAGCTTTCGGGGGGCTCATTCAAGACTTACTCGAACTATTACTCAACAAAAAATAAGGGCTTTGGTTTCGGCTCATCGGGATAGGGATAGGCAAAAAATCAATTTTCGTCGTTTGTGGATCACTCGAATAAATGCAGCAATTCGTGAAATGGGGGTATGCTATAGTTATAGTAGATTAATAAACGGTCTGTACAAGAGACAGTTGCTTCTTAATCGTAAAATACTTGCACAAATAGCTATATCAAATAGGAATTGTCTTTATATGATTTCCAATGAGATCATAAAAGAAGTAGGTTGGAAGGGATCCACCGGTTAAGCGGAGTTGCCCGGAGAATGAACTCCGGGAAGGTCGAATAAAAATGAATAGAATATGATAAAATATGAGAAAGTAGTCAAAATAAATATGAATCAACACGCTCAATAAAAAAATTTCTTCTTCCCAGATTATTCTTTTTTTCTTACGACACAAGAATTCAATCCAGATTCTTGGATTTTTCCAACAAAAGATCAATCCCCGTTTGAGTTCGGATGGGAATTCGAATTCAAGTGAAGAGTAAACCTATCTTTTTCTGGCTCTAAAACTAGGAGTTCTAGTGGTCGACTCGGTTCTTTCAAATTGTTTCTCATTATTAAGAAAAGGTAACAAAGATAAAATACGAGCTTGTTTTATAGCAATAGTAATTAATCGTTGTTGTTTCAAGGTCAATCTATTCACTCGTCTAGATAATATTTTCCCCTGTTCACTAATAAATCGACTAATTAAACTCATGTTTTTATAATCAATTCGATCCCCCGATTGGATCGGGGGCAAACGCCTACGAAAAGATCGCTTGGATTTAAGAAAAGTTCGCTTGGATTTATCCATGGTTTGGTTAGTTTATTTCTTACCCCTAAAATCCTATTTCAGCCGTATCTCTAATTAGAATAAAAAAATAGGATTTGGTTTGTTTATAATTATCTTTAACTATGTTAAATATGTTATATATATATAATGTCATTTTTCCGTTTCCTTGTAAGATAAGGGCGCAGGTGCTCGGTTCGATCTATTTCTTTACCTCCCCGTGAATCGTATGTTTGTAACAATATGGACAGAATTTTAGCAACTCCAATCGATTAGGCGTATTGTGCCGGTTCTTTTGAGTAATATATCTGGAAATGCCCGTTGATGCCTTATTAACACCGTTTCGAACACAAGCGGTACATTCCAAAAGAACCGGTATTCGCACATCTTTACCCTTGGCCATGAACCTCCTTTGGATTTTTCATTTAGTCAACTCTTCCTCTTTCAATCCGAAACGAAAAAGAAGAAAGGAAGGAAAAAATAGAATTTGTAACTTTCTATCTTCTTATGCAAGATTTGACTACAATCAATATAGCAAATAAGATAGAAATCAATATAGCAAATAAGATAGAAAGATTTCTAAACTAGATTTCAAATCCCAGTACAGTATTTCATATAAGTATCCTGTATAATACTCTTTCCCTAGAACCGCAGTTTTTATTCTACTTCCAGAGAAATTTCATATTAATTTAATTCCAACCTGAACCCGAGTCTCGCAGCTGTTGAATGCACTTTTATTCTTTCTCTTTCCTCCCTTATTCTAAAAAGGGAAAAAAGAGAAAAGAGGGGGCTGGTATTTAATTGTATCTCTAATCTTCTTTATTCCTTCCCACGTCAATAACTAGAATGAAAAAAAGGGGAACGTCAACGCATCCGGGAAAAAACGATTAATCTCTATCAATAAACCTGCCAAAGAACCGAACCATAGAGTACTTAGTACCGGTGCTACGGAAAGATATGTTTTTAGATCTCGCATTGAAAAACCTCCTTCATTTTATTGTAATACAGAAACATATTGAAATGTACAATCATCCAGTGAATAAGATTTACTTTTTGTTAAATACAGAAAAAACGTCCTTTCTTCCCCAATATTCCCCCAAAAGACTCATTTATTTTTCCTAGGGGTTCCATTCCATTTTTCATATAGATCAAAGTATTTTACTATTATTATATGTTAAATGAGACCAAAAAGACGAAATGGACATAAAAATTATGGATTTGAATAGAGGAGATAACGATGTGGAAAACAAGACAAGAATTCTCTACAATGACACTGTAGACCAATGGAAGGGATGTAGCGCAGCTTGGTAGCGCGTTTGTTTTGGGTACAAAATGTCACGGGTTCAAATCCTGTCATCCCTACCTATTACTGCTCAAAGGGGCAGTAACGAGGGATTTTTTGAGATCAAGTCACATTGGACATATCATATAAAATCTATCATTGTTATGATACTATATAGTGTATGCATACAAGATGTATTGGGGCCAATCCTTTTCTTTACAGTCTTTTGTTTTATGATAAGAAAGCGCTCTTAGTTCAGTTCGGTAGAACGTGGGTCTCCAAAACCCGATGTCGTAGGTTCAAATCCTACAGAGCGTGATTCGGATCTTCTTCGATCGAATTCAGTTGAAGCACTAACTGGAACGGCAATCTAAATTTGACCTCCTGAATATTAAAGAAAGGAGGAGGTCAATCAAAAAAGAGATGTTTATTAATCAAAGATCCAACTGGTCGCCACGCCTGTATTGTAAATATGCAGTTACAAATAATCCAGCCAAAGTA